ATAGATCACAATGGATACGACTATTCCAACAATTAGACCTTTCTTTGATATGGATTCTCTATTCCTAATGGCTGTGGTACGGAAAATGCTGTGAAAGAAAAGAGTAGAGTAGACAAGAAATGAAAATCTCCCTCTCGGTCTATGATACCTAAATGGAAGAAAAATCCGGATCAAACCCTTCTTTATCTTAACCTTAGGTTAATTTACTTCGCCGAAAGGGAGCAAAACGGGTCGAACCCTTATTCTTATTAGTGTTGATTTTATTTTTGTTAGGTTTAAGTCTGACGAGAATAATATTCTACAACTAGCAATTCATTTATTTTCAAACCGACCCATTTACTATCTATGATTTGATTGACTAATCCTTTATATTGGAATGGTTGAAGAGTCAAATGGTTTGGCAATTCCTCATGGGGGGATGAATCGAGAGAATTTTGAATTAGAGCTTTAGATTTTTGTTCATCCCTCGCCGCAATAGTATCTCGGGGTTTGCAGCGATAACTTGGTATATCTACTATACGACCATTGACTAAAATATGTCTATGATTAACTAATTGGCGAGCTCCCGGAATAGTCGGAGCCATACCCAACCGAAAAAGAATGTTATCCAGGCGCATTTCAAGTAATTGTAGTAAAACCTGACCTGTTGACCCTTTTGCCTTTCCGGCGATACGAACGTATTTAAGTAATTGTCGTTCTGTAAGACCATAATGAAAACGCAATTTTTGTTTTTCTTCTAGGCGAATTCGATATTGGGATTTTTTCCCGGAACGCGATTGGTTTCTAAGATCACTTACAGCTCTGGGCCTTTTATTAGTTAACCCTGGTAAAGCCCCCAGGCGGCGTATTTTTTTGAAACGAGGACCTCGGTAACGCGACATAAAGACTCCTTCTTCTTATTTATATTTAATTATTAATTCTTATTGATGAAATTTGATTCTACAGAATAAACCTAAACTAAAAATGAACTAAATTATAAATAAAGCGAAATTTACTGAAGTATTATTCTATTAAAGAATAATGCGATGAGTTGGATAAATATCCAGATCTTTTTATTCTATATATAGAAAAAGAAAAGGATTCTTTTCGTGAGATAGTAGGAAATTCCTATCAGATAAAAAATCAATGGCTTTTGCCAAACGAGGAAGACATTTTTTTTTCAATATTCTTTTATTTCAAAGATCCATTATCAATCATGTAAAACATCGAATAAAATAAATAGAGAAAAGCCGACTATCGGAATCGAACCGATGACCATCGCATTACAAATGCGATGCTCTAACCTCTGAGCTAAGCAGGCTCACATAACATAAATTCGACATGCATAGTAATTCAATAAACTATTAGAATCTTTACTATTCACTATTATACTATTTGAATTCTCAGCTATTCATATTATCTTTATTATTAATAAATATGAATATTATTAATAATAAATATGAATATATTAAAGAATAGAATATATAATTTCAAATAACTGTTAAATATTATAAAAGATAACGATTAATCTAGCGATATAGAATTTCCAGTTTTTGTCACAATTAAATATTCTTTTTTTTTTGAATTCAAATAATATAAAAATAAAGAATCGACCGTTCGAGTATTCAAAATTTAATGGGGAATTTAGTGGAAGAGAGACAGATGTATAGCGTATGTATCCACCTATATTGAATTGCCGATACAGAAATGATAAAATCGTTTTTGATTGGATACGAGCCTCCTTTTTATATAGAAGATGAAAGAAGATAGACAAGAAATCAAAGACAAAGAGGAGAAAACACTTTTTCAGGACGAGACAGGAATCGGCCTCTATCTAATGAATTCAACGGTTCCGGTATAAATGAAAGAAAAAAGGGAATGAGATCACAATGAAATTTTCATCTCAAAAAGGGGGATATGGCGAAATCGGTAGACGCTACGGACTTAATTGGATTGAGCCTTGGTATGGAAACTTACTAAGTGATAACTTTCAAATTCAGAGAAACCCTGGAATTAATAAAAATGGGCAATCCTGAGCCAAATCACGTTTTCCGAAAACAAACAAAGGTTCAGAAAGCGAAAATCAAAAAGGATAGGTGCAGAGACTCGATGGAAGCTGTTCTAACGAATGGAGTTGATTGTCTTACGTTAGTAGAGGAATCCTTCTATCGAAACTTCAGAAAAGATGAAGGATAAACCCGTATATATACATAATACAGAAGAATTGTTCTCAATCGATTCCATATTGAAGAAAGAATCAAATATTCATTGATCAAACCATTCACTCCATAATCTGATAGATCTTTTGAAGAACTGATTAATCGGACGAGAATAAAGATAGAGTCCCGTTCTACATGTCAATACCGGCAACAATGAAATTTATAGTAAGAGGAAAATCCGTCGATTTCAAAAATCGTGAGGGTTCAAGTCCCTCTATCCCCAAAAGGGCCACTTGGCTCCTTAATTCTTTATCATATCCTTTTTTGGTTAGCGGCTCAAAACTCCTTCTCTTTCTCATTCA